ATTCAATTCTTTATGAATCTTTTATTCCAAATAAAAATTCCCCCGAAAATCCAATTTCATTTTTCAATGGGGTTAGATGATCTAGTTCTTAATATTATTACTTTACTTAACTGACAAATTCCACAACAAATCTCTTGATTCGGCATTAGGGACTCATGTCCCGTCTGATGAATCGATTTTCTTTTACACTTTTCTTTTGTATCTCACTCTATCTTGTTTTTTAGTATTATCTAAAATAACCGATGAATTATGAATTTTCCATAACTTAGGTAAGTGCTTTACCAACATATGTAGTGTAGTAAAAAAATAAATGGAATTTAACCCCTTCATGCTTACTATAACTAGTTATTTTGGTTTTCTACTGGCTGCTTTAACTATAACCCCAGCTCTATTTATTGGCTTGAACAAGATACGTCTTATTTGAAATGAATTGAATGAATAAGTCAGAAAAGAAGAATCTTTCTTTTGGATTCTTAGTATTCTAGACTCTTTTCCACACTAATTACCAATTCTTTTCTTGATCATTGAGATTCGTGGATAATTTAGACTATTATTTAGAGATAGATCGTACCTCTTTTTTTTATCCCCTCGAACAAATCGAAATGATTGAAGTTTTTCTATTTGGAATCGTCTTAGGCTTAATTCCTATTACTTTAGCGGGATTATTCGTGACTGCGTATTTGCAATACAGGCGTGGGGATCAGTTGGATCTTTGATTGAGTAATATTTCTTTTTTGCTTGACCTCCTCTCTTTTCTGGTCTGGAGGAGGTCAAATTGGAGTTGCAATTCTACTTTGTTTTTTAAGTTATTTTACTCTGTTTTGACATAAGATATATGGAATCACGCTCTGTAGGATTTGAACCTACGACATCGGGTTTTGGAGACCCGCGTTCTACCAAACTGAACTAAGAGCGCTTTCAAAACAAAAAGAAAATAAAATCCTTTTCTACTCCTAACGTGTCTCACGTCCGTATAGTATCCAAAAATTTAAGTTATACCCACTTTAATTGATCTCCCCACTACTGCCTATAAAGAAGAGAGAATTAATAGGTAGGGATGACAGGATTTGAACCTGTGACATTTTGTACCCAAAACAAACGCGCTACCAAGCTGCGCTACATCCCTTTTCCAAATTGTTGTACAAGGGGATTGTACATAATTCCTTTCTTGTTTTCCATATCGTAATTTTCTTCTATTTCTCTATCTATATAGAACTTTCTTGTCATTTCTTTTTTTTGGTCTCATATAATCAAAGAAGGGTATACACTAAAATCCAGTTGAATTTCACCTAGAAAAAAAGATTCCTATTCCTTAGTAATGTATAGGAAGAAGGGGTCATCTTTTTTAGGGATAGGAAAATATCGTCTATTATGATGGATTCTATATATATATATAGAATATTGATTTTTTTTGTTAGGAATTTCGCCTAAACAAAAGAAATACAAAGGATCTTGGACAAGAGTATCTGATCATATATGTATTCCAATACGGAAGGAGGATTTTCAATGCGGGATATAAAAACATATCTCTCTGTAGCACCCGTGCTAAGTACTCTATGGTTTGGGGTTTTAGCAGGTTTATTGATAGAAATCAATCGTTTATTCCCAGATGCTTTGTCATTCCCTTTTTTTTCATTCTAGTTATTCCTATGCGAGAGATAAAATTCTTCGTGACATGACGAAAATTTTTCCTTTTTGAATTCTTTTTTAGTATATGAAGCAAAAAGAAAGAAAAGATGGATAAGGATTGTATTCTTTAATTATTTCTCTATTTTTTATTACTTAATTTACGAATTTCAAAAATTTTTTATTCTATTGGATTCGTTAAAGAATTCGAAGAATTACAACAAAATCTTTCGAAATCGCATTTTTAGTTAGGAACTTCTATGGATTTTATTCTTCTTCTTCTTTGGATCCAAAATAGAAGAATAAAAGAATAGGTATAAGAATTAAGTTAAGTCGATCCAAAAAGGAAAGGAGGTTCATGGCCAAGGGCAAAGATGTTAGAATCCGAGTTATTTTGGAATGTATTAATTGTGTTCGAAAGGGTACCAATAAGGAATCGACGGGGATTTCTAGATATAGTACTCAAAAGAATCGCCACAATACACCCGGACAATTAGAATTAAGAAAATTTTGTCGTTATTGTCGCAAACATACGACTCATAATGAAATAAAGAAATAGGAGCATCGTGTGTTCCATTTTTCCAAAGAACAGAAAGAGTAAGAACTTCTTATTAAATATATAGAACATAGATCAAATACAAAATACAAATCAACTCATCTGATTTTAGGTATATATTATTTCATATCTATAGAGGGTTTTTATTATATTTTTATATATAGTATATGAATCAAATAATATATGGATCCAAGAAAGATTACTTCTTCTGGATCCAAAATTAATAAAATAAAGAAATCCATTTTTTTTTTCAAATTTTAAAATAAGGAATAAATCATGTATATATCTAAACAACCTTTTCATAAATTTAAGCAACCCCTTCGTAAATCCAAACAACCTTTTCGTAAATCCAAACAACCTTTTCGTAAATCCAAACAACCTTTTCGTAAATCCAAACAACCTTTTCGTAGGCGTTCTCGAATAGGCCCGGGGGATCGAATTGATTATAGAAACATGAGTTTAATTAATCGATTTATTAGTGAACAAGGAAAAATATTATCCAGACGAATAAATAGATTAACCTTGAAACAACAACGATTAATTACTCTTGCTATAAAACAGGCTCGTATTTTATCTTTCTTACCATTTCGTAACTATGAGAATGAGAAGCAATTTCAAGCCCAGTCAATTTCAATAATTACTGGTCCTAGACACAGAAAAAATAGACATATTCCTCAATTAACACAAAAGTTCAATTCCAATCGAAACTTAAGAAACTCCAACCAGAATTTAAGAAACAACAATCGAAACTTAAGTTCCGATTGTTGATGTTTTATTCGAAAGGGTCAGACTCATATATAAGGAAAGTAATCCAGTTTTGATTCTTGTGTTTGTTATAAGAAAGAAAAATGGGAAAAAAGAAATAGTTTTTTTATTTATTGCAACATGCTCGTTGATTCCTACCACTTAATCTTAATTTATTGTATCTTCCCGGAGTTCCCTCTCCGGGAATTCTTTTTTCATTATTCCTGTATATTACTTTTTTATCCCTTTAATTGATGGTCTTTATTTTATTGGAAATCGTGTAAAGATTATTTGGATTTAATACAGCTACTTGTGCAAGCATTTTACGATTAAGAATCAATTCCTTCTTGTACAGATTGTGTATTAATTTACTATAACTATCGAATACGTTATATACCCGTGTTGCTGCGTTTATCCGAGTGATCCACAAACGACGAAAATCCCTCTTTTGCCTGCCTCTATCTCGATGAGAAGAAACAAAAGCTCTTCTTACTTGTTGAGTAATCATTCGATTAAGTCTTAAATGAGCCCCTCTAAAGTTTGAGGCAAATGAACGCATTTTTGTTCGTCGTCTCCGAGCTATATATCCTCGCGGAACTCTGGTCATTGAATCAAATTAACCTTAATGAATAACTAATGATTTCTCTTCTTTTAACCCTCTTTTTTCCCATTAATAATAAAACGAATTATTCCAATATATAAAATATTAATTCCAATGGCTTTTGCTACTATAACCTTCCCAACCACGATTTTTTATTCTATTCTTTTCACTTATTTCGCATAGAAATAAAAAAATTTCGAACGATATTAAAAAAACAGTGGGTTCCATCGTTTCTATGGTTCCCTTTTAAACGGCGAGGCCCTCTCTATACACCGGAGCCCTTTCTTTCATTTCATCAAAAGGTATTGTGAACTTGTATAGTTCACATTCTTTGGCTCTACCTATCCATTATAGAGTAAATAGCTCTTTTCACAATAAGAGTTATTCATACAGTGACGGTATTTAATTATGAAAGTTGGCTACGTAGCTGGCCCTTTAGTCCGTTCTTTTAAGATAAAGGAGCAGAAACCTTTTTCTTTTTATTACTATTTCCTCCGCTTAATGGATAACCATTTGCTACCAATGGAGGAATTGCTTCTTCCAATCTAGATGATTGGATTTGCACCAAAGGAAACCATAAATTCAATATACCATAGAAATCTAGGATAGAGCTTCTCTATCCTATTCATTGATACCGATCATGGATACTTCAAAAATTTTCTTATTTGTTTGAACTCATGATCTGAACGAGTCGCACATACACCCTAGCACATGTTCCTCGACGCTGAGGACATCCCTTAAGCGCGGCCGATTTTCTAGCATTTCGTATTGGCTGTCTTGCATTTCTAATAAGTTGTTTAACCGTTGGCATGTCGTATGTATATAGAAAAAATGGATTGGTTTAGATCGATCTTAACCTGATGATTCATCATCATGAAGTATTTCTATTTTCTATAAAATAGCATAAAACCTGAATTTAGGTAGGTTTGAAATAAATTTACAAGAAATCCAGCCACTACCAATCCTTAAGCATTTCTGGAAACCACACTGGATCAGTATCGCAGTGCTCGTCAATCATTTCATCCCCTACAATATCGACAAGTCCATAAGCTTTGGCTTCGTCTGCTGACATAAAAACATCCCTTTCCATGTCTTCGGATACAACCCAAAAAGGCTTGCCTGTTCTTAGTGCATAAACCCTTGTGATCATTTCGCGAACTTTGTGTAACTCTTCCACTTCTAGTAAAAATTCTGGTGTCCTTGCCCGATAATAAGCACTAGCAGGTTGGTGAAGCATAATCCTAGCGTGAGGGAATGCTATACGTTTGGTGGGTTCTCCTCCAAGCAGAATGAAGGAAGCCATGGACGCGGCTATTCCGAGGCATATTGTATATATATCAGGTGTCACCGTTTGCATCGTATCAAAAATCGCCATTCCTGAGATTAGCCACCCGCCAGGGGAGTTTATAAACAAAAAAATATCGCTAATTCCATCTTCTATACTGAGATATACCATCAGACCTGTAATATGATTCGTGATCTCGCTACGAATCTCTTGACCTAAAAAAAGTGTCCTTTCTCGATACATAACATTGTATAAGTCAACCCAAGTCGCTTCTTCATCTCCGGGAATCCGGTAAGGTACTTTTGGAACACCAATGGGCATATTCGATTAATATTATTAAATTTAAGTAAGAAAACTACGCTTTAATATGGAAACGTAAGAATGGAAGAGAAAGAAAGAATCCACAGTTTATTATCTTCATTTTTGTCTTATTCTATAAGAATACTATAGATTCTATTAATACATAGATTGAAAGATTATACATATAAGGAAGGTAAGACAGATTGAATAAAGAAAAAGGAATCCGTGATTCAAATGATAAACAAAGAGGGATTAAGGATCTATTCTTCGTTTTCCCAAATAGCCCAAGCTACCCATTGCATATTGGCACTTATCGAGTATAGAATAGATCTGCTTCTCTTTCTTCTTACAAACAGAATTGGCTTGTTATTTTTAATGGAATGAAATAAATATTCACGCTTTCTGACATAGAATCCCCTGGAAGGGTTAGGTACATAGGATATGTATGGATAGTTTTTTCCAATGCGATAAAATAAAGCGACATCGTGTCTATTTTTCTTTGCTAAAGGGGTATTTCCATGGGTTTGCCTTGGTATCGTGTTCATACTGTCGTATTGAATGATCCGGGTCGATTGCTTTCGGTGCATATAATGCACACAGCTCTAGTTTCTGGTTGGGCTGGCTCGATGGCTTTATACGAATTAGCGGTTTTTGATCCCTCTGATCCTGTTCTGGATCCAATGTGGAGACAAGGGATGTTCGTCATCCCCTTCATGACTCGTTTAGGAATAACCAATTCGTGGGGTGGTTGGAGTATTTCAGGAGGAACTGTAACGAATCCGGGTATTTGGAGTTATGAAGGTGTGGCAGGTGCACATATTGTGTTTTCTGGCTTGTGTTTCTTGGCAGCTATCTGGCATTGGGTATATTGGGACCTAGAAATATTCTGTGATGAGCGGACGGGAAAACCTTCTTTGGATTTGCCCAAGATCTTTGGAATTCATTTATTTCTTGCAGGGGTGGCTTGTTTTGGCTTTGGTGCATTTCATGTAACGGGTTTATATGGCCCTGGGATATGGGTGTCCGATCCTTACGGACTAACTGGAAAAGTACAAGCTGTAAATCCTGCGTGGGGTGCAGAAGGTTTTGATCCTTTCGTTCCGGGAGGAATAGCTTCGCATCATATTGCTGCGGGTACATTGGGCATATTAGCGGGCCTATTCCATCTTAGTGTCCGTCCGCCGCAACGTCTATACAAAGGATTGCGTATGGGCAATATCGAAACTGTACTTTCCAGTAGTATCGCTGCTGTTTTTTTTGCTGCTTTCGTAGTTGCCGGAACTATGTGGTATGGATCGGCAACTACCCCAATCGAATTATTTGGGCCTACTCGTTATCAGTGGGATCAGGGATACTTTCAGCAAGAAATATATCGAAGAGTTAGCGATGGGTTAGCCGAAAATCTTAGTTTGTCAGAAGCTTGGTCTAAAATTCCCGAAAAATTAGCCTTTTATGATTATATTGGTAATAATCCGGCAAAGGGGGGATTATTCAGAGCAGGCTCAATGGACAATGGGGATGGAATAGCTGTTGGATGGTTAGGACATCCCGTCTTTAGAGATAAAGAAGGACGCGAGCTTTTTGTACGTCGTATGCCTACTTTTTTTGAAACATTTCCGGTAGTTTTGGTAGATGAAGAGGGAATTGTGAGAGCGGACGTTCCTTTTAGAAGAGCAGAATCCAAATATAGTGTTGAACAAGTAGGCGTAACGGTGGAGTTCTATGGTGGCGAACTTAATGGAGTAAGTTATTCTGATCCTGCTACTGTAAAAAAATATGCGCGGCGTGCTCAATTAGGGGAAATTTTTGAATTAGATCGAGCTACTTTGAAATCAGATGGTGTTTTTCGCAGCAGTCCAAGGGGTTGGTTCACTTTTGGTCATGCTACCTTTGCTTTGCTCTTCTTTTTCGGACACATTTGGCATGGCGCTCGAACCTTGTTCAGAGATGTTTTTGCTGGTATTGATCCAGACTTGGATGCTCAAGTGGAATTTGGAACATTCCAAAAAGTTGGAGATCCAACTACAAGGAGACAGGCAGCCTGATACCACCCTGATACCACATTGCTATGGTATCTTTCACCTCTCTTTTTTGATTTGACATGAGAAACATCTCCTGTCCTTTCTTTGACTCTTTTTCTTTTTTTATATGGGAAATGATCCCAAATGATAAGTGAATAGGTGTGGAAGTTATAATTGTAAATAAACCAGGATCGAATCTATGGAAGCATTGGTTTATACGTTCCTTTTAGTTTCGACTTTAGGGATAATTTTTTTCGCTATCTTTTTCCGAGAACCACCTAAGGTTCCGACTAAAAAATGAAATAATTTAATTGAAGGAAATAAATAATTTCATTGAAGTAAGAAGTCCCCCAGAGGGGAGACTTCTTACTTCAATTAGTCCCCATGTTCTTCGAATGGATCTCTTAATTGTTGAGAGGGTTGCCCAAACGCGGTATATAAGGCATACCCAGTAAAGCTTACAAGTAAACCAGATATGGAGATGGCGACTAAAGTTGCTGTTTCCATTTTTATAGAATTTCAAGATTACAATGGATCTATGAAAAGATCGTGTATTTACAACTACAACGGAATAGTATACAAAGTCAACACCAATGATTAAATAGAATTTATGGCTACACAAACCGTTGAAGATAGTTCTAGACCTAAGCCAAAACGGACTGGTGCAGGTAGTTTATTGAAACCCTTGAATTCGGAATATGGGAAAGTCGCTCCGGGTTGGGGGACTACTCCTTTTATGGGGGTCGCAATGGCTTTATTCGCGATATTCCTATCTATCATTTTAGAAATTTATAATTCTTCTGTTTTACTAGACGGAATTTTAACAAATTAGGTTTCTACTAACAAAAACTATGAAGTCATAGTTAAAAAAAGCCTTTCTACTTTAAGCTTCACATTTCTAGACATTCTGGTAGTTCGACCGTGGATTTTTTTGTTTCGGGATCTCTGGAATATGAGTGTGTGACTTGTTAGAATTGATCCTATTGATAATACATAGAAAGGGCCTGTTATCTCTATCAAGATGATTCTAATTCGTCGGATATTATTTATTCTAGTATCTGGAACACGAAAACGTAGAGTGGATCAAGAAAAAAAAATGGAACTATGATTCATACTCACTATTTAGACCTCGCAACCAGACTGAAAAAAAAAATCAAGTAGTTCTTAATAAAAAAAGAAATTTTCTCCCTTCCAATTTTGTTTGCCCAAAAGACAACTTTTTTCTCTTTCAATAAATGATCATCAAGCGGTTCTTATTCGAAGAACCCTTGCCTTTTGTTTAGCTTGAGACTCAATCATCGTGGCTCTAGTATGAATCTAAGGTTTTAATTGAACTGATTCATAGGATCGCAACAAGATAATTTCTATCAGAAAACCACTAGAAATTTTTATTTGATTTTTTTACTTGTAAAAAAATCAAATAAATAAAAAATAGGGAAGAGAAAAGTCAAGAGGCCTCTAATGATCAACATACGGGAAAGAAAGACAGATGAGCTAACTTGAGATTTTTTGGCATTATCATCACAAAGAAGAAATTCTGGATTTTTCTTATTTCATATCTTCAAGGCAAATCGATCGAATACCGTGGCTGATGAAGTTTTGAACTTTTTTTTCTAATATCCGTTGAAAATTTGTGTGTTTCTGCTTGAGCCGTACGAGATGAAATTTTCATATACGGTTCTCGGAGGGGGAGTCGGGCTAATTACCTATCTCAATAAAGTATATGATTGGTTTGAGGAACGTCTTGAGATTCAGGCAATTGCAGATGATATAACTAGTAAATATGTTCCTCCTCATGTAAACATATTTTATTGTTTAGGGGGAATTACACTTACTTGTTTTCTAGTGCAAGTCGCTACCGGTTTTGCTATGACTTTTTACTACCGACCAACCGTTACAGAGGCTTTTTCCTCCGTTCAATATATAATGACGGAGGCCAACTTTGGTTGGTTAATCCGATCAGTTCATCGATGGTCAGCAAGTATGATGGTTCTAATGATGATCCTGCACGTATTTCGTGTGTATCTCACAGGTGGATTTAAAAAACCCCGTGAATTAACTTGGGTCACAGGTGTGGTTTTGGCTGTATTGACTGCATCATTTGGTGTAACTGGTTATTCTTTGCCTTGGGATCAAATTGGTTATTGGGCAGTCAAAATCGTGACAGGTGTACCTGAAGCGATTCCGGTAATAGGATCCCCTTTAGTGGAATTATTACGTGGAAGTGCTAGTGTGGGCCAATCCACTTTGACTCGTTTTTATAGTTTACATACCTTTGTACTGCCTCTGCTTACTGCCGTATTTATGTTAATGCACTTTCCAATGATACGTAAGCAAGGTATTTCGGGTCCTTTATAGGAAAAATATATCATAGAGAATTCTAATTCTCATATATCATATAGGGTAGGTTGTGGTATTTCATTGCTACAAACATGTCTTATTGTAAAATAAGACATGTCATTTGGATACTTCTCTTCAACTTCGAAGTATTTGGATACAAATAGTTATAGTTGAAGTTAATTTTATGAAAGAAAATAAGGCGGATTATGGGAGTGTGTGACTTGAATTATTAATTTGGCCATGCAGATAGAGAATTGTATCTGCCACATTAGAATTCACGACCGAAGGTGTCTCCGCATCCAATCAACACGTAAGTCCCCTATCTAGGAAGGATAGGCTGGTTCACTCGAGGAGAATATTTTCTATGATCATACCCCAACCATGTCATTCATGAGCAGGCTCCGTAAGATCCCATAGAGTATAAATGGAATAAGTCATGTGATATGATCCAATTCTATATTTATTACACTTACTTTTTATTATGGTATGGAAATGCATTCATTTTCTTTGCATCGATTTCGATCCGCAATACTATCGGAGTAAAAGAAGGGATCTAAGGAAGAACATAGGCTAAACTTTTTGATTTTTTATTAGTAACAAGTAAATACTTTGTTTGGATGTAAGAAACTTGCGATATTGAGGGGATAAACAAAACACCAACTAATCAAGAGACAATCCACAAAGCAATTGATCATGATCAAATTTATAAGCCCACTTGGATATTGAGCATTTACGCATAAGAATAGGATTCTTTTCAATGAGTAGTTATAGGCACAATTTCGGAAAAGAGAATTTTTCTTGCCTTGAGTCATTGAGTCATTATATACCCTATTCTATTGTAGATTCTACACGGTCTTATTTCTTTCATTCTTGCTCGAGCCGGATGATGAAAAATTTTCATGTCCGGTTCCTTTGGGGGATGGATCCTAAAGAATTCACCTATCCCAATAACAAAGAAACCAGACTTAAATGATCCTGTATTAAGAGCCAAATTAGCTAAAGGAATGGGACATAATTATTACGGGGAACCCGCGTGGCCCAACGATCTTTTATACATTTTTCCAGTAGTAATTCTAGGTACTATTGCGTGTAATGTAGGTTTAGCGGTTCTCGAGCCGTCAATGATTGGTGAACCGGCGGATCCGTTTGCAACTCCTCTGGAAATATTACCCGAGTGGTACTTCTTTCCCGTATTTCAAATACTCCGTACAGTACCCAATAAGTTATTGGGCGTTCTCTTAATGGTTTCTGTGCCAACGGGCTTATTGACAGTACCCTTTCTAGAGAATGTCAATAAATTCCAAAATCCATTTCGTCGCCCAGTAGCTACGACCGTTTTTTTAATCGGTACTGCAGTAGCTCTTTGGTTAGGTATTGGAGCAACATTACCCATTGATAAATCCTTAACTTTAGGTCTTTTTTAGGGATTTTTCGAGTTGATTCATTCAACCGCGAAGCCCCCTGCATGGGTATCTAGGAAATAGTTACTTCCAAGTGAATCTTCCCTAGATACCTAAAATCTATTTTATTATGATCCATTTCGCGAAAATATAGATTGTGTCAAAGATGCAAAATTGCTTTTTTTCTTCTTATTCTAATTAAAAAAAAAAAGAAAAAGACGAAAAAATTGCAATGGATTTAAAGCGAGAACTTGTTCTTAGGTAAATCCATTGGGAGATGCTTCTCTAGAGCGTTCCATATAAGTTTTCCCTCTTCCATACGAAAACTGTTAATTCGCATAAGATCTTCTTCAGTCTTACTCAAAAGGTCCAATAGTGTATGTATATTGGCCCTTTTGAGACAATTATACGTTCTAGAAGGCAATTCTAATTGATCAATAAAAATACAATTCAATGGAATTTCTTTTTTGTTTTTCTTTAGATTAGTGAATCCTTTTTGAAAGGTTAAAAGAGGTGGAGTAAATCTGTTTTTATTTTCTTCAAAACTAGCGCCCTCTTCCTCTGCGTGTAGAAAAGGAAGAAATAAATCAATCAAATTACGAGAAGCTTCATAAAGCGCTTCTTTAGGAGTTAAACTTCCATTCGTCCATATTTCGAGAAAAAGTATCTCATGTTTTTCATTTCCATTCCCACAAGAAAAAATGCTATAATTCACATTTCGAACAGGCATGGATACAGCATCTATAGGATAACTTCCATCTTGAGAGTTCTTTCTGAGTTCCGTATGATATCCGCGATCTCTCTTGATCTGTAACTCAATATAGAAATCAATGGGCTCTCTCAAGTTAGCTATAGGTTGTGTCGTATCAACGATTTCCACGGAAGGCGGTAAGATTATATCTTGAGCGGTTATGTATCTAGGACCTTTGACACAAATTGATGCGTCTCTAACTCCATAGAGATTACTTCTCAATACAATTTCTTTCAAATTTAGTAAAATTTCTTGTATGGATTCTTCAATACCTACTATTGTAGAATATTCGTGTGGCACGTTCCCAAATTTGGCGCGTGTGATACATGTTCCTTCTATTTCTCCAAGTAAAGCTCTTCGCAAGGCAATACCGACAGTATCTGCTTGACCTTTTCTAAGCGGGGACAGAATGAAACGACCATAATAAAGACGCTTACTATCTACTCTTGATTCAACACACTTCCACTCTAGTGTTTGGGTGGATCCTGTTACCTCCTCTCGAACCATAACGGACTAGTATTATTATTTGATCATTGAATCGTTTATTTCTCTTGAAAGCAGTTTAATTTTTTTACAGACGTCTTTTTTTAGGAGGTCGACATCCATTATGCGGCATAGGTGTTACATCACGTATACAACTTAACCGTACACCACTTTTAGCAATGGCTCGTAATGCGGCATCTCTTCCGCTACCAGCACCTTTTACCATAACTTCTGCTCGTTGCAAACCCACTGTACGAATAGCATCTACTGCTGTTCTTTGACCAGCATAGGGTGATGCTTTTCTTGAGCTTTTGAATCCACAAGTACCTGCGGAGGACCAGAAAACCACCCGACCTTGTGGGTCTGTAACGGTTATAATGGTATTGTTGAAACTGGCTTGAACATGAATAACCCCTTTTGTTATTCTACGTGCACTCTTCCGTAAACTAAAACGGGCATTCCTACGCAAACCAATACGCACTTTCTTACGTGAACCTATTTTTGGTATAGCTTTTGTCATATTTTATTATCTCATAAATATGAGTTAGAAATAACAAAAAGAAAAAAAGATACAAAGATATCCGTTTCAGGGTAAAATATATCCTTTACTTTCATTTTTATATTTGGAATTTGGACATTTCCGTAGGTACTTTTTTTTTACTTTTTAGAAAGAAAAGCTCCTTTTTCGAAAGATTACCCCTGTCTTTGTTTATGTTTCGGATTGGAACAAATGACTCTAATTCGTCCACGCCTGCGAATCAGTCGACATTTTGTACAAATTTTACGAACGGAAGCTCTTATTTTCATATATAGGTATTCCTTTCTTAAACTATGAATCTATTCTTTTGGAAAAATAAGTCTCTTCACTTAAATTTGGAAACTTGGAAGTTATTCCCCTAAAAAAACCTAATCTTTGGTATCCTTCAAATCTTCAGTATCCTTCGAGTCTTCGGTACGCTTCGAATCCTTATGGGGAAGTCTATAAATTATACGCCCCTTGCTGGAATCATAACGACTTACTTCAATTTTGACCCTATCCCCCATCAGTATTCGTATAGAGCTAGACCGGATCTTTCCTGAAATATAGCCCAGGATGATGGTGTCATTTTCTAGGCGAACGCGGAACATTCCGTTGGGTAGGGCTTCCGTAACTAAGCCTTCGAAAGTGACTTTTGCTTCTCTCGGTTTTTTTTTTTCTCTCCTATTTTTTTTTTCTGTCATATTTTTTTCTCCTATTTTTCAATTTTTATTTGCAAAATAGGAAGTTCGAGATAGAATTCGGGTACTATAGGTGGGGCCATTACCATATATAACATAAGACTTCTCCCCCAATTCTGTTTAGTCGAGCTTCTCGATCTGTCATTATACCTCGAGAGGTAGAAAGAATAGCAATTCCCATTCCGCCCAAAACCTTAGGAATTCCTTGATAGTTGACATAAATTCGTAAGCCAGGTCGGCTGATACGCTTTAAAAAGGTTCTAGTTCTATATATTCCCTTTCTAGTCTTTCTCTTTTGATGTCGCAAAGTTGAAACCAAGAAATATCTGTTACTTTCCTGATGTTTCCGAACACTTTCAATAAAACCCTCTCGTAGAAGTATTTTAACAATGTTTTCGGTAATATTTGTGGATACTACTCGAACAGTTCCTTTTTTATTCATGTCCGCGTTTCTTATAGAGGTTAGTAAATCAGCAATAGTGTCCTTGCCCATAAGACTCTAATTCTAGTTTCCTCCTAATTTTTCTATAATCAACATGTTTTCCTTTATCTTTTAATTTTAGATTTTAAAGCATATACGTGAGACACAATCTACTAATTTATTTTTGATCTATATCTCGTTTACTAGTGTTTATAATACTTCAGGAGCTAATGAAACTATTTTAGTAAAATTCAATTCTCTCAATTCTTCGGCAATCGCGCCAAAAACTCGAGTTCCTTTTGGATTTCCTTTTTGATCAATGATAACTGCTGCATTGTCATCATAGCGTATTATTATACCATCTTCGCATTTGAATTCTTTACATGTACGTACAATTACAGCTCGAATTACTTCGGATCTTTCTAGGGGCATTTGGGGCACAGCGTCTTTGATTACAGCAACAATAACATCACCAATACGAGCATATCGCTGATTACCAGCGGCTCCTATGACTCGAATACACATCAATTTTCTAGCTCCACTGTTATCTGCTACATTTAAAAGGGTCTGAGGTTGAATCATATTATTTTGATTTCAATTTGTTATTTCAATGCAAAAGGATGAAAGAAATATTGTCCTTCCGGAAAGATAAACCTGGTTTTTTTCTTCAATACTCCCTTTTTGGGTTCTATATCTCTAATCGAAGAAATTGACTTCGTATGGGCATTTTACTGGCAGCTATAGAGATAGCTGCTCTAGCTACAGTTTCGGATACTCCGCTCATTTCATAAAGTATTCGACCTGGTTTAACAACGGCTACCCAATATTCGGGGGATCCCTTTCCCGAGCCCATACGTGTTTCTGTGGGTCTTATTGTAACTGGTTTGTCGGGAAATATACGCACCCATATTTTTCCACCACGACGTGCATATCGTGTCATTGCTCTTCGTCCTGCTTCTATCTGTCTTGCGGTGATCCAAGCGGGTTCAAGTACTTGAAGAGCATATCTACCAAAACAAATACGATTGCCTCGGCAGGATTTTCCCTTCATTCTTCCTCTATGTTGTTTACGAAATCTAGTTCTTTTGGGGTTATAGTCGACGGTTCTTTCTTAATTCCATCTCTACTGCAAAACTGGACATGAGAGTTTCTTCTCATCCAGCTCCTCGCGAATTAAATGAGAAAGCGTGCAAATTTCTCTAATTCCATAATATTTTGGAATCCCCTTATTTTTATTCTTATTGAATCGTGTTAAAGTATTCTAATCCAATAAGGATTTCGCGGGCGAATATTTACTCTTTCCTGTCTTATTTGTTAATTTTTAATCTTATCAAATAAAGAAATTTTTTGGTTTGTTCCGCCATCCCACCCAATGAAGTGTTAGGATTCTTTTCAATAAAAAAGAAAATCCGATGCCGTCATAGGTTTTTTCGTTCCCACAGCTTCTCCTTTAATGGTTAGGTTTGAATCCTGCAATGGAGCTTCCAAAAAATTTCTTTCCGAGTCAATTTTCTCAGTTTTATTAACGCGGGCTGCTCTTTTTTATTTCTTTAAATTTTTATTTTTTGTTTCAAAAGTTACGATTTTTAATTCTCTCTTTTTTATTATTTTATTATATGGATGCTTTATCACATTGCTTTTTTTTATGATGTAATTCATAGACCATACACATTGGAATCCTATATCTTTCTTATTCTTCTTCCTTCTATCTATCATCCCTCCTTTTATCCACATCCCTTTAGTTTTGCTTCACTGCCTAAAATCAGGTTTCTTTTGTAGAGAAAAAAATGCAGTTGCTACAACTATATGATAGATCTACTCATTTTTTATAGATGTATTTATTCACATAGTGACTGTTTCTTAGTTAGGATCTCGACAATACGAAGCAATAGGTTGCTTATTAGTTAATTTTCTATAATTACTAAAGTTTTTTTCTATTTTTAGTAGGGTTCAGCCAATTTTTTTTTCAATCTCCATTTTTGACCCTAAAGAAAAAACTAACGAGTCACACACTAAGCATAGCAATTATATTAAAAGATTTATCAATTTTCATTAAATCTTATAGAAAGAGGTTTAATTTCTTCTTTATTTTAAGGATTTTTGGAAAAATAAGGTTCTTTTCTTTTTTATTCTATCACAGGGCAGAATGGGAAGACAGGGTTATTTATTCTTCTTCTACGAATATCCAAATCTTTACACCTAATACTCCATAGATAGTTCGAATTGGATAGCAGCAATAATCAATTTTAGCGCGAATTGTTTGGAGGGGCAGTCTGCCCTTTTTGATACATTCGGCACGTGCAATTTCTTTCCCTGCTAGACGACCCGCAATTTTTATTTTTACTCCTTTTATATCTGCTTTTTTAGTTAATTCAATGGCTTTTTTCATTGCTTTTCGGAATGAAACTCTATTTTTTAATTGGAAAGCTATATATTCTGCAAGAATATTAGGTTGTCTATAAGGTTCTTTAACCTTTTCGATAGCAATATTAAGTCTCTGGTTTACAGAATTTACTTCCTTTTGGAGATCTTTCTCTAATTCTTCGATTGCTCCCTTTTTCTTTAATAAATTGGGGAATCCAATATGGATTATAACGTGAATTGTATCGATTTCTTTTTGAATTTCTATATGTGTAATTACTTCAGAACTTGAGTCTGATTCTATTTTTCTATTCGAGCCTTTTTTCCTATTCTTTTGTATATAGTTCTTGATACAATTCCGTATTTTTTTATCTTCCTGTAGACCTTCAGAATAATTTTTTGGTTGTGCGAACCAAAAGGAATGGTGATTTTGGGTTGTACCAAGTCTGAAACCGAGTGGATTTATTTTTTGTCCCATATTTTTCTATTCTATTTCTTTTTTATTGGGAATCGAAATCTTGGATTGATCTAAAGATTATTTAGATTTCTTTACTATATTTAGTACAATTGTTATATGACACATGGTTTTTTTTATAGAATAACTACGTCCTCGAGCTCGAGGTCTGAATTTTTTCATAATAGTACTCCTACTGACTTCAGCTTTAGTGATGAATAAACTAGCTTTGTCGAAATCCCTATAATGAGTAGCATTTGCTGCTGCCGAATAAACCAACTTTAAGATGGGATAAGACGCTCGATAAGGCATGAGGTTCAGTATCATAACGGTTTCCTCGTAGTAACGCCAGCGAATCTCATCAAGAACTCTTTGTGCTTTGAAAACAGACATATGTATGCGTTTTTGTGCTTTGAAAACCCGTTCGAATTTAAGTAGACGATCGGTTGGAACTTTTCTTGCGAGTTTCCTTAGCCCGTTCTTCTTCTTTTTTATCCTAGGGGTATATTTTACTAATTTGAAACTTGTCATAAATAAGGTTATTACCCGCCTACCTTTACTTTATTTGAATCCTATAAATATTTGAATCCTATAAATTTTGTTTATTCTGAATCTTTCTATTCTGAATTCAGTTAACGACGAGATTTAGTATCCTTTCTTGCACTTTCATAACTCGTGAAATGCCGAGTAGGCACGAATTCCCCCAATTTGCGACCTACCATAGGATTTGTTATGTAAATAGGTATATGTTCCTTTCCATTATGAATCGCGATTGTATGGCCAACCATTGCGGGTAGAATGCTAGAAGCCCGGGACCACGTTACTATTATTTCTTTCTCCTCCTTCATATTAACCTTTTCGATTTTTGCCAATAAATGACGAGCTACAAAAGGATTCGTTTTTTTTCGTGTCACAGCTGATTACTCCTTTTTTTCATTTTAAAGAGTGGCATCCTATGTCCACTATCTCGATCGAGGTATGGAGGTCAGAATAAATACAATAATGATGAATGGAAAAAAGAGAAAATCCTTGAGCTGGATAAGGGGCGGATGTAGCCAAGTGGATCAAGGCAGTGGATTGTGAATCCACCATGCGCGGGTTCAATTCCCGTCGTTCGCCCATCGCATTATTGCAAATTGCAAAAATGCAATTTTCCATATTCCTAGTTACGTATTTACTTACGGCGACGAAGAATAAAACTATCACTATATTTTTTCCTTTTCCTAGTTCTTCTTCCAAGCGCAGGATAACCCCAAGGGGTTGTGGGTTTTTTTCTACCAATGGGGGCTTTCCCTTCACCGCCCCCATGGGGGTGGTCCACAGGGTTCATAACTACCCCTCTTACTACGGGGCGTTTACCTAGCCAACACTTAGATCCGGCTCTACCCAAACTTTTTTGGTTCACCCCAACATTACCCACTTGTCCGACTGTTGCTAAGCAGTTTTGGGATACCAAACGGACCTCCCCAGATGGTAATCTTAAAGTGGCCAATTTACCCTCTTTTGCAATCAGTTTCGCTACAGTACCTGCTGCTCTAGCTAATTGCCCACCCCTTCCACGTGTGATTTCTATGTTATGTATGGCCGTGCCTAAGGGCATATCGGTTGAAGTAGATTCTTCTTTTTTCTCAAAAAACCCCTTCCCAAACTGTACAAGCTTCTTCCAAAGCATACGGCTTTCTAGATGTATATGACGATCTCTAGACAGATGGATCTTATATGAATCGTATGATGAAGTACCACATGAGTGGATATATAGAAAAGGAATCCAAATCTGCCGAATCGCTCATGTTATGATCTTCTACATCCTAGGTCTCCGCGTTCCGTCATCTGGCTTATGTTCTTCATGCAGTATTCAGATCGAATGACTCTATGAAATTACGTCGATACTTCCACATATTATGGGTAACGTAGGAGACATCCCTATTTTCACCCGGGGGTCTTAATTACCACTGCTTAGCTTTCAATTCGCCTCTGACCATCAAATTAAATGTGAATAACCCGTCCTCCTCTCTTTGAAACAAGGGGCGCTTCCGGTTCTGTGCGTGCTTCAAACAATTTTGTCTTCTCCATATTACCATATCTCTAGAGTCAATAATTTTCTATGAGGAACTACTGAACTCAATCACTTGCTGCCGTTACTCAACAGTTTTCTGTTGAGGTCTATCCCGTAGAGGTAGTCAAATTGGATCAGTGATCGATTTCTAGGTTTCGTCGTAAACCTAATTGGTTACTTCCAATTACGTAAATCAATAGTTCAAACCGCACTCAAAGGTAGGGCATTTCCCATTGATATAGGAACTTTTGTACCAGAAACAATAGTATCTCCAATTATAGCCCCTCTGGGATGTAAAATATATCTCTTCTCACCATCCCCATAGTGTATGAGACAAATGTATGCATTTCGATTAGGGTCGTATTCTATGGTTACGATTCTACCAGATATGTCTTTTTGATTCCGTCGAAAATCGATTTTACGGTATAGGCGCTTATGACCTCCCCCTCTATGCCTTGCGGTAATGATTCCTCTGGCATTACGACCTTTACCACAACGGTGCCGTCCATGGATCAATTTATTTCGTGGATTGGATTTCACTTGCCTGTCTACGGTTCCCTTGCGTGTGCTCGGGATAGGTGTTTTGTATAAATGTTTCGCCGTATTATTAAGTATTCTCCTTTAGTTCGTTTCTCTATCTAGAAGTGGAATAGAATAACCCGGTTGAAGGGTAATGATCATACGTCTGTAATGCATTGTATGTCCCAGAATAGGTCCCATTCTTCTACCCTTTCCGGGTAGTCGATGGCTATTCACAGCTACTACCTTAACACCAAAGAAGAGTTCGACCCAATGCTTTATTTCTGTCTTAGTGAATCCCGATTCGACATTAGAAGTATATTGATTCTTTCCCAATAAACGAAGACTCTTTTCTGTAAATACTGCGTATTTGATTCCATCCATAAATCGACTTTCCCTCCTATGCTCTGAGTTCCAGTATCGATAAGAATTCGAGTTCTTATTGTTCTTATGTTATGGTATGAATATACCATACCAATTCGTTATGTATGGATCATGGATGAGATTCCATAGATAGAGAGCCAGTTCCAATAGACTTATGGAACGTTCCCGTTCGCGTGCATCCAGCAGGAATTGAACCCGCAAATTTACCAATTATGAGTTGGGCGCTTTAACCATTCAGCCATGGATGCTTAACAGGGATCATCGTACATCGTAAATAACCAATTTTCATATAGAAAGACATATCATAGAAAAATGAAATCGAAAATATTCGGAGATGGCAAATATTCGGAGATGACTATGAAAACACCTCTCTGGATCCTCGAATTGAAAGAGAGATTGAGAGGGATCAAGAATCCTAATTCTCGCTATTTGGAATGGATCCAATTCTATTGAGTCTGACCCATAGTGATCATTTCTCTTTAGCAAAGAATGACCTTGGTTATCAAAGGATTGAACAACCGGGATCCATTTACTTATGATACCTAGTTGACATTGCTAACAAGGATCTAATGAATTATGAGTTTCATAGATGCTCTTTAGCAGAAAGACGTATATTCCTTGCTCATTATCAGACAATCACTTATTCCCAAACCTCGTGTGGGGCTAATCGTTTTCATTTACCATCTCATGGAAAACCCTTTTCGTTCCGCTTAGCCCTATCGGGTATTTTAGTGATAGGTTCTATAGGAACTGGACGATCCTATTTGGTCAAATACCTAACGAAAAATTCCTATTTTCCTTTCATTAAGGTACGAGGGCTTCTTATTCCACAAGAACGAAAGCACCTTTTCATTCTTTCATATACTAGGGGTTTTTACTTGGAAAAGACAATGTTCCATACTAAAGGATTCGGGTCCATAACCACGAGTTCCAGTGCACTCGATCTTGTAGCACTTAGCAACGAGGCCCTATCCATTAGTATTCCACATAAGAAATCCATTATAGAAACTAATACAATTAGATTAGCTCTTCATAGACAAACTTGGGGTTTGCGAGCCAAGATAAGACCGGCTCGGGATCATGGGACCCTTTTCTATCAGATAGGAGGGGATCTTGTACAAAATAGACTTCTAAGTAATAACCCCATAGATCCTATATCTATCTATATAAAGAGGCAATCGTGTCAGGAAGCGGCTTTTTCTTTGGCCAAACGGTACTTCGAACTTGGAACGAGCATGAAGAGATTAACGAGACTTCTTTCTCTTTTGAGTTTTTCTGGCGGACCGGTCGCGCAAGATCTTTGGTCTTCCCCCGGAACCGATGAAAAAGTGGGTCGCTTCTTATGGACTCGCTCAGAATGATTCTTCTCTATCTATAGTTCATGGCCTATTAGAAGTAGAAGGTGCTCTGGTGCAATCCTTACCGACAGAAAAAGATTGCACTCGGGTTGATAATAATCGAGTGCCATTACTTCGTGGGGCCGAACCAAGGAATCCGTTAGAAATGTTTTGAAATGGATATTGTTCTCTCTTTGATTAGGGATTGCTATATGAAAAGAAGTGGAGTTTGAAAAAGGGAACGGAATGGTCAAACCGGAACTGCTAGAGGAACGAATTTTCAATAGCATAACTTGGGCTCCTAGAATATGGGGCCCTTGGGACAATCTATTTGATTGCAGGGATAGGTACGCTGAATATGACTGGGGATTTTCCTATGGGTATTGGAGCGGGTCCAAGCAGATTAAAGAGGATGAGTTGTCAGAGACTGCTATTTATTCGAATTATTTCTGGTATATTTATCATAAAAAGGAGGAGGTGCAAGAGACTGATTCGGACTTCTTGCAGAGTGGAACAATGCAGTACCAGACACGAGATATATCTTTCAAAGAAGAAGGCTTTTTTCGAATAAGCCAATTGATTTGGGACCCTTCGGATCCATTCTTTTTCCTATTCAAAGATCAGGCCTTTGTCTCTGTGTTTTCACGTCGAGAATTCTTTGCAGATGAAGATGAAGAGATGGCAAAGCGGCTTAGTACCAGTACCTGGAGAAAAAAGCCTCCTAAACATATGGCTAGCAACTGGTTCACCAGGAGTACGCAAGAAAGGCAAAAGAAAAGCACTACGAATTATTGATTTATGAACGGGAATGGGCTAGAACCCTGGGTTCTTCCTTATATAATTAATGGTCTTTTCATTCTAATACTCTATCCGAGAGTTCTCAGTATTTAGCAAAGCTGTTCCTATCTAACGGAAGGCTCCTGGATCAAATGACAAAGACATTGTTTGTGGAGAAAGAGGTGGCTTTTCCCGGATGAAATGAAACATTTGATTTGTGTAACAGGAGAAAGATTTCCCACTCCTTAGCCGTAAAGATATGTGGCCATGAAAAAGGGAGGGGATTCAGTGGAACAGGATTGGCCGGGCCGTAGAGTCGTGGAAACACTTGTTGATTCCTATTTTGGACCCTAGTTCCATGGAACAATATGCTACTGCGGAAACATGGAAGAATTGCAATCTTAGATCAAAACACTATGTATGGGATGATATGAACTGCCTAAATAAGAATTCTTGAGCGTCGAACAACCTGAGTACTAACTACATCAAACAATTTGCATTAATGAAACTGTGTAAATCCACCGGATAATCAAAAATACGCATGTCTGATGAAATGGTTGTTGCTATCTGCTTCCATAACGAATCCTTGGTTTAACTGAATAAGTAAAGAAAATTGGCCCTTTCTCTTCGTCTCAGATCGATGGATCTTCTCGATTGGAAGATCTCCCATATGGATAATACACATTCCAGTTGACCGAGCCTAATGCTAATTGTTTTGTTCCGAAGCAAAGATATCCGCGGAGGCCGGTTCGTTCGTCCTATTCTGATATTCAGGACCAAGAGGTCCTGGATTCTCTTTCGGATAGGCCCTGAAAGGAGAAGAGAAGCTGAAATGCCAACGGACCTCTGTCTATTCTCTAATTCAC